GATTACGTACCAATGAAGATCTTTATACTGGAGCACTTTTTCTATTATTTGTTTCTGCTATATCCTTAATAGGGGGTTGGTTACACCTACAACCAAGATGGAAACCAAGCGTTTCGTGGTTCAAAAATGCGGAATCTCGTCTCAATCATCATTTGTCAGGACTTTTCGGAGTCAGTTCGTTAGCTTGGACAGGACACTTAGTTCATGTTGCTATTCCCGGATCTAGGGGAGAATACGTTCGATGGAATAATTTGTTAGATGTATTGCCTTATCCCCAAGGGTTAGGACCCCTTCTTACTGGTCAGTGGAATCTTTATGCCCAAAATCCTGATTCGAGCAGTCATCTATTTGGTACTTCCCAAGGAGCGGGTACTGCTATTCTCACACTTATTGGGGGATTCCACCCACAAACACAAAGTTTATGGCTGACCGATATTGCTCATCATCATTTAGCTATTGCATTTATTTTTCTCATTGCTGGTCATATGTATAGAACTAATTTTGGAATTGGGCATAGTATCAAAGATCTGTTAGAAGCACACACTCCTCCGGGAGGTCGATTAGGCCGTGGACATAAGGGACTTTATGACACAATTAATAATTCCCTTCATTTTCAATTAGGCCTTGCTTTAGCATCTTTAGGGGTTATTACTTCCTTGGTAGCTCAACATATGTACTCCTTACCTGCTTATGCGTTCATAGCACAAGACTTTACTACTCAGGCTGCCCTATATACTCATCACCAATATATCGCAGGGTTCATCATGACAGGAGCCTTTGCTCATGGAGCTATATTCTTAATTAGAGATTACAATCCTGAACAGAATGAAGATAATGTATTGGCAAGAATGTTAGACCATAAGGGAGCTATCATATCTCATTTAAGTTGGGCTAGCCTTTTCCTGGGATTTCATACCTTGGGACTTTATGTTCATAATGATGTCATGCTTGCTTTTGGTACTCCAGAAAAACAAATATTGATCGAACCGATATTTGCCCAATGGATACAATCCGCTCATGGCAAGACTGCATATGGATTTGATGTACTCTTATCTTCCCCAAACGACCCTGCTTTTAATGCGGGGCGAAGCATATGGTTGCCCGGATGGTTGAATGCTATTAACGAAAATAGTAATTCACTGTTCTTAACAATAGGTCCCGGAGATTTCTTGGTGCATCATGCTATTGCGTTAGGTTTGCATACAACTACATTGATTTTAGTAAAGGGTGCCTTAGACGCACGCGGTTCCAAATTGATGCCGGATAAAAAGGATTTCGGTTACAGTTTTCCTTGTGATGGACCCGGACGAGGGGGAACTTGTGATATTTCTGCTTGGGACGCGTTTTATTTGGCAGTTTTTTGGATGTTAAACACCATTGGATGGGTTACTTTTTATTGGCATTGGAAACACATTACATTATGGCAGGGTAACGTTTCACAATTTAATGAATCCTCCACTTATTTGATGGGATGGTTAAGAGATTATTTATGGCTAAATTCTTCCCAGCTTATCAATGGGTATAATCCTTTTGGTATGAATAGTTTATCAGTATGGGCGTGGATGTTCTTATTTGGACATCTTGTTTGGGCTACTGGATTTATGTTCTTAATTTCTTGGCGTGGCTATTGGCAGGAATTGATTGAAACTTTAGCATGGGCTCATGAACGCACACCTTTGGCTAATTTGATTCGCTGGAGAGATAAGCCGGTTGCTCTTTCCATTGTGCAAGCAAGATTGGTTGGATTAGCTCATTTTTCTGTGGGTTATATATTCACTTATGCAGCTTTCTTGATTGCCTCAACATCCGGAAAGTTTGGTTAATTTCATTTTTCTTTGTTGTTTTTTCTGTATCAAAAACAATCTACTTTTTTTGATTGAGAGTTAAGATCCAAGCTGTATCATTATTTTGAATAATAATAGGAACTGAACATTATGGCAAAAAAAAGTGTAATCCAGAGGGAAAAAAAGCGGAATAAATTGGAACAAAAATATCGTTTGATTCGTCGATCCTCAAAGAAACAAATAAGCCAAGCGTTATCGTTGAGTGAAAAATGGGAAATTCATGGAAAATTGCAATCTCTCCCACGTAATAGTGCCCCTATACGCCTTCATCGACGTTGTTTTTTGACTGGAAGACCTAGAGCTAATTACCGAGACTTTGGGCTATCCGGACACATACTTCGACAGATGGTTTGTGAATGTTTATTACCGGGTGCAACAAGATCAAGTTGGTAGGTGTAAAGAATATTTGTTCTATTTGTATGGATCTATAGGATCCTTAATTAGAGAAGAATAGCCCTCTTTACCATTCTGTATAAATGGACTATTCTATTTGTATAGATATGGTAGAGAGGGTATACAAGCCGTTTTTGTGCATTGTTTTCCAATTCTTTAGCGCGGAGTAGAGCAGTTTGGTAGCTCGCAAGGCTCATAACCTTGAGGTCACGGGTTCAAATCCTGTCTCCGCAATACATACAATATTTGTTGTTCCAAGAAAT